GTTAATGTAGCTTAAATAATAAAGCAAGGCACTGAAAATGCCTAGATGAGTATAATTACTCCATGAACACACAGGTTTGGTCCCAGCCTTCCTATTGACTTCTAATAGATTTACACATGCAAGTATCCACATCCCAGTGAAAATGCCCTCCAAGTCAATCAAGACCAAGAGGAGCTGGTATCAAGCACACATCCGTAGCTCATGACGCCTTGCTCAGCCACACCCCCACGGGAAACAGCAGTGATAAAAATTAAGCCATAAACGAAAGTTTGACTAAGCCATATTAGTTAGGGTTGGTAAATTTCGTGCCAGCCACCGCGGTCATACGATTAACCCAAGTTAATAGGCCTACGGCGTAAAGCGTGTTTAAGCACTGTTTCAAATAAAGTTAAATTCCAATTAAGCTGTAAAAAGCCATAATCGAAATGAAAATAAGTAACGAAAGTAATTTTATAATTGCCGAAACACGATAGCTAAGATCCAAACTGGGATTAGATACCCCACTATGCTTAGCCCTAAACACAAATAGTTATATAAACAAGACTATTCGCCAGAGTACTACCGGCAATAGCTTAAAACTCAAAGGACTTGGCGGTGCTTTATACCCTTCTAGAGGAGCCTGTTCTATAATCGATAAACCCCGATATACCTTACCACCCCTTGCTAATACAGTCTATATACCGCCATCTTCAGCAAACCCTAAAAAGGAACAAAAGTAAGCATAATCATCATACATAAAAACGTTAGGTCAAGGTGTAACCTATGGGGTGGAAAGAAATGGGCTACATTTTCTAATTTAAGAAAACTCTTTACGAAAGTTATTATGAAATTAATAACTAAAGGAGGATTTAGCAGTAAACTAAGAACAGAGTGCTTAGTTGAATTAGGCCATGAAGCACGCACACACCGCCCGTCACCCTCCTCAAATAAGTACAATATATTTAAATTTATTTGCATATATTAATCATGTGAGAGGAGATAAGTCGTAACAAGGTAAGCATACTGGAAAGTGTGCTTGGACTATCAAGATATAGCTTAAATAAAGCACCTAGTTTACACCTAGAAGATTTCACATATTATGAATATCTTGAACTAATCCTAGCCCATAAATATATTTATACTAAAATACCAAAACCATTATAAATAAAACATTTACCAACTATTAAAGTATAGGAGATAGAAATTTTAAATATGGCGCTATAGAGAAAGTACCGTAAGGGAACGATGAAAGAAAAAAATTAAAGTACAAAAAAGCAAAGATTACCCCTTGTACCTTTTGCATAATGAGTTAACTAGTAGAAACTTAACAAAATGAATTTCAGCTAAGTACCCCGAAACCAGACGAGCTACTTATGAACAATTTATAAAGAACCAACTCATCTATGTGGCAAAATAGTGAGAAGATTTATAAGTAGAGGTGAAACGCCTAACGAGCCTGGTGATAGCTGGTTGTCCAGAAAATGAATATTAGTTCAGCTTTAAAAATACCAAAAATATAAATAAATATACTGTATTTTTAAAAGTTAGTCTAAAAGGGTACAGCCTTTTAGAAACGGATACAACCTTAACTAGAGAGTAAGATCTTATAATACCATAGTAGGCCTAAAAGCAGCCACCAATTAAGAAAGCGTTAAAGCTCAACAATAAAACTATATTTAATCCCAACAATAAATAACCAGCTCCTAGCTTTAATACTGGACTAATCTATAAAAATAGAAGCAATAATGTTAACATGAGTAACAAGAAGTACCTTCTCCCTGCACAAGTTTAAGTCAGTGCCTGATAATATTCTGACTATTAACAGCATAATAAAAATAACTAAACTATAAATAATCTATTAATTATACTGTTAATCCGACACAGGAGTGCACTTAAGGAAAGATTAAAAGAAGTAAAAGGAACTCGGCAAATACTAAACCCCGCCTGTTTACCAAAAACATCACCTCCAGCATAACTAGTATTGGAGGCACTGCCTGCCCAGTGACAACCGTTAAACGGCCGCGGTATCCTGACCGTGCAAAGGTAGCATAATCACTTGTTCTCTAAATAAGGACTTGTATGAATGGCAAGACGAGGGTTTTACTGTCTCTTACTTCCAATCAGTGAAATTGACCTTCCCGTGAAGAGGCGGGAATATCCTAACAAGACGAGAAGACCCTATGGAGCTTTAACTACTTAACCCAAAGAAACAAACTTAATAACTAAGGAAACAACAATATTCTTTATGGGTTAACAGCTTTGGTTGGGGTGACCTCGGAGAACAGAAAATCCTCCGAGCGATTTTAAAGACTAGACCCACAAGTCAAATCACATAATCGCTTATTGATCCAAAAAATTGATCAACGGAACAAGTTACCCTAGGGATAACAGCGCAATCCTATTCAAGAGTCCATATCGACAATAGGGTTTACGACCTCGATGTTGGATCAGGACATCCCGATGGTGCAACCGCTATCAAAGGTTCGTTTGTTCAACGATTAAAGTCCTACGTGATCTGAGTTCAGACCGGAGTAATCCAGGTCGGTTTCTATCTGTTGTGTATTTCTCCTAGTACGAAAGGACCAGAGAAATAAGGCCAACTTCAAAAAAGCGCCTTAAATCAACTAATGATTTCATCTCAATTAGATACACAAACAAATCCCACCCTAGAAAAGGGTTTTGTTAAGGTGGCAGAGCCCGGTAATTGCGTAAAACTTAAACCTTTATAATCAGAGATTCAAATCCTCTCCTTAACAAAATGTTTATAATTAACATCTTAATATTAATTATCCCTATTCTCCTAGCCGTAGCATTTCTTACACTGGTAGAACGGAAAGTCTTAGGATATATGCAATTTCGAAAAGGTCCAAACGTTGTAGGCCCCTATGGTCTACTCCAACCTATTGCAGATGCCATTAAACTTTTTATTAAAGAACCATTACGACCTGCTACATCCTCAATCTCAATATTTATCCTTGCTCCTATTTTAGCTCTAAGTTTAGCTCTAACCATATGGATTCCTTTACCTATACCATATCCTCTCATTAATATAAATTTAGGAGTACTATTCATATTAGCAATATCAAGCCTAGCTGTATATTCTATTCTCTGATCAGGCTGAGCCTCCAATTCCAAATATGCACTAATTGGAGCTCTTCGAGCAGTAGCACAAACAATTTCATACGAAGTAACATTAGCAATTATTCTACTATCTGTTCTTATAATAAACGGATCCTTCACACTTTCCACCTTAATTATTACACAAGAACAAGTATGACTAATCTTTCCAGCATGACCCTTAGCAATAATATGATTTATCTCAACACTAGCAGAAACAAACCGAGCTCCATTTGACCTAACTGAAGGTGAATCAGAATTAGTCTCAGGCTTTAACGTAGAATATGCAGCAGGACCATTCGCCCTATTCTTTATAGCAGAGTACGCAAACATTATTATAATAAATATCTTCACAACAATTCTATTTTTAGGAGCATTCCACAGCCCAATTATACCAGAACTCTATACAATTAACTTCACTATTAAATCCTTACTACTAACAATCTCTTTCCTATGAATCCGAGCATCCTATCCTCGATTCCGTTATGACCAGTTAATACATCTATTATGAAAAAATTTTTTACCCTTAACACTAGCCCTATGCATATGACACGTATCACTGCCCATCTTCCTATCAAGCATTCCTCCACAAACATAAGAAATATGTCTGATAAAAGAGTTACTTTGATAGAGTAAATAATAGAGGTTTAAGCCCTCTTATTTCTAGAACTATAGGAATTGAACCTACTCTTAAGAATCCAAAACTCTTCGTGCTCCCAATTACACTAAATTCTATAGTAAGGTCAGCTAATTAAGCTATCGGGCCCATACCCCGAAAATGTTGGTTTATATCCTTCCCGTACTAATAAACCCAATTATCTTTATTATCATCTTATCAACAATAATACTAGGAACCATTATTGTCATAATTAGCTCCCACTGACTACTTATTTGAATCGGATTCGAAATAAATATACTTGCCATTATTCCCATTATAATAATAAAGCACAACCCACGAGCTACAGAAGCATCAACTAAATATTTCCTAACCCAATCAACAGCCTCAATACTACTAATAATGGCCGTCATTATTAATTTAATATTCTCAGGCCAATGAACCGTAATAAAACTATTTAACCCAATAGCATCTATACTCATAACTATAGCCCTTACCATAAAACTAGGAATAGCCCCATTTCACTTCTGAGTTCCAGAAGTAACACAAGGAATCCCTCTATTATCAGGCTTAATCCTATTAACATGACAAAAACTAGCACCCATATCTGTGCTTTATCAAATTTTCCCGTCCATTAATCTAAACATAATCCTAACTATCTCTATCTTATCAATCATAATCGGAGGTTGAGGAGGATTAAACCAAACCCAATTACGAAAAATCATAGCCTACTCATCAATTGCCCACATAGGCTGAATAACAGCAGTTTTACCATATAACCCCACAATAACACTACTAAATCTAATTATCTATATTATTATAACCTCTACCATATTTATACTATTTATAACTAACTCAACTACGACCACCTTATCACTCTCCCATACATGAAATAAAATACCTGTAATAACCGTCTTAATTCTTATAACCCTTTTATCAATAGGAGGACTCCCTCCACTATCAGGATTTATACCAAAGTGAATAATTATTCAAGAGATAACAAAAAATAACAGCCTCATCTTACCCACCTTTATAGCAATTACAGCTTTACTAAATTTATACTTCTACATACGACTTACCTACTCCACCGCATTGACAATATTTCCCTCTGTAAATAATATAAAAATAAAATGACAATTCTCTACTACAAAAAAAATAATTCTCCTACCCACAATAACTGTATTATCTACTATACTACTGCCACTAACACCAATTCTATCAGTATTAGAATAGGAGTTTAGGTTACCCAGACCAAGAGCCTTCAAAGCCCTAAGCAAGTAAAATATACTTAACTCCTGATAAGGATTGCAAGATCATATCTTACATCAATTGAATGCAAATCAACCACTTTAATTAAGCTAAATCCTCACTAGATTGGCGGGATCCACCCCCACGAAACTTTAGTTAACAGCTAAACACCCTAACTAACTGGCTTCAATCTACTTCTCCCGCCGCGAAAAAAAAAAGGCGGGAGAAGCCCCGGCAGAATTGAAGCTGCTTCTTTGAATTTGCAATTCAATGTGAATTTCACCACAAGGCTTGGTAAAAAGAGGAATATAAACCTCTGTCTTTAGATTTACAGTCTAATGCTTTGCTCAGCCATTCTACCTATGTTCATTAACCGCTGATTATTTTCAACTAATCATAAAGACATTGGTACCTTATATTTATTATTTGGTGCTTGAGCAGGCATAGTAGGAACTGCCTTAAGCCTACTAATCCGTGCTGAACTGGGCCAACCCGGGACCCTACTCGGAGATGATCAAATTTATAATGTAATCGTAACTGCACATGCATTTGTGATAATTTTCTTTATAGTTATACCAATCATAATTGGAGGATTTGGTAATTGACTTGTCCCCTTAATAATTGGTGCTCCAGATATAGCATTTCCTCGAATAAATAATATAAGTTTTTGACTCCTACCCCCTTCCTTTTTACTGCTTCTAGCATCATCTATAGTTGAAGCCGGAGCAGGAACTGGCTGAACTGTCTACCCCCCTTTAGCTGGTAATCTAGCCCATGCAGGAGCCTCAGTTGACTTGACTATCTTTTCTCTACACTTGGCAGGTGTATCCTCAATTTTAGGGGCTATTAACTTTATTACAACAATTATCAATATAAAACCCCCTGCCATATCACAATACCAAACCCCATTATTCGTATGATCTGTAATAATTACCGCGGTATTACTGCTCCTCTCACTCCCTGTACTGGCAGCCGGAATTACAATACTACTAACAGACCGAAATCTAAATACAACCTTCTTCGATCCGGCAGGAGGCGGAGACCCCATTCTATATCAACACTTATTCTGATTTTTTGGACATCCCGAAGTATATATTCTTATCTTACCTGGATTTGGTATAATTTCTCATATCGTAACCTATTACTCAGGAAAAAAAGAACCATTTGGATACATAGGGATAGTCTGAGCTATAATATCAATTGGATTTTTAGGATTTATTGTATGAGCCCACCACATGTTTACAGTTGGAATAGACGTTGATACACGAGCCTATTTTACATCAGCTACTATAATTATTGCTATTCCAACCGGAGTAAAAGTATTTAGTTGATTAGCAACACTTCATGGAGGTAACATTAAATGATCACCTGCCATAATATGAGCTCTAGGTTTTATTTTTCTTTTTACAGTTGGAGGACTGACTGGGATTGTTCTTGCCAATTCTTCTCTTGACATTGTTCTCCACGACACCTACTACGTAGTTGCACATTTCCATTATGTTTTATCAATAGGGGCTGTATTTGCTATTATAGGGGGATTTGTTCATTGATTTCCACTATTTTCAGGATATACCCTTAATGATACATGAGCTAAAATTCACTTCGTAATTATATTTGTAGGCGTAAATATAACATTTTTTCCACAACATTTCCTAGGATTATCTGGCATACCACGACGATATTCTGACTATCCAGACGCATACACAATGTGAAATACAATTTCTTCTATAGGCTCATTCATCTCCCTAACAGCAGTAATACTAATAATTTTTATTATCTGAGAAGCATTTGCATCCAAGCGAGAAGTCTCAACCGTAGAATTAACAACAACAAATTTAGAGTGACTAAACGGGTGTCCTCCACCATATCATACATTTGAAGAACCTACATACGTTAATCTAAAATAAGAAAGGAAGGAATCGAACCCCCTATAGCTGGTTTCAAGCCAACATCATAACCACTATGTCTTTCTCAGTTAATGAGGTGTTAGTAAAATATTACATAACTTTGTCAAGGTTAAGTTACAGATGAAAATCCTGTACGCCTCATATGGCTTACCCCATACAACTAGGCTTCCAAGATGCAACATCACCAATTATAGAAGAACTACTACATTTTCATGATCATACATTAATAATCGTCTTTTTAATTAGCTCACTAGTACTCTATATTATTTCATTAATGTTAACAACAAAATTAACTCACACTAGTACAATAAATGCCCAAGAGGTAGAAACAGTCTGAACTATTTTACCAGCCATTATTTTAATTTTAATTGCTCTCCCGTCCTTACGAATTCTCTACATAATAGATGAAATTAATAATCCATCACTTACAGTAAAAACTATAGGACATCAATGGTATTGAAGCTACGAATATACAGATTATGAAGACTTAAGCTTTGACTCCTATATAATTCCAACATCAGAACTAAAGCCAGGAGAACTACGACTACTAGAAGTAGACAACCGAGTTGTTTTACCAATAGAAATAACAATCCGAATACTAATCTCTTCTGAAGATGTATTACATTCTTGAGCCGTACCTTCCCTAGGATTAAAAACAGATGCAATCCCAGGACGCTTAAACCAAACAACTCTTATATCAACTCGACCAGGCTTATACTACGGACAGTGCTCTGAAATCTGTGGATCAAATCACAGTTTTATACCTATTGTTCTTGAACTAGTCCCACTAAACTATTTTGAAAAATGATCTGCGTCAATGCTATAAAATCATTAAGAAGCTATAATAGCACTAGCCTTTTAAGCTAGAGACTGAGAACACAAATATTCTCCTTAATGATATGCCACAACTAGATACATCCACATGATTTATAATAATTACATCAATGTTCCTAACCCTCTTTATCATTTTCCAATTAAAAGTTTCAAAACATAATTTTTTCTTTAATCCAGAATCTATATCAATTAAAACACAGAAACAAAACACCCCTTGAGAAACAAAATGAACGAAAATTTATTTGCCTCTTTTATTACCCCAATAATTTTAGGTCTTCCACTCGCTACCTTCATCGTTATTTTTCCTAGTCTACTGTTCCCAACATCAAACCGTCTAGTTAACAACCGTCTCATTTCTCTCCAACAATGAGCACTTCAACTTGTATCAAAACAAATAATAGGAACTCATAATACTAAAGGACAAACATGAACATTAATACTAATATCCTTAATTATATTTATTGGGTCAACAAACCTATTAGGTCTCCTACCTCACTCATTTACACCAACCACACAACTGTCAATAAATCTAGGCATAGCCATCCCCCTATGAGCAGGAACCGTAATTACAGGCTTCCGAAATAAGACCAAAGCATCACTTGCCCATTTTCTTCCACAAGGAACGCCCACTCCACTAATTCCCATACTAGTTATTATTGAAACTATTAGCCTTTTTATTCAACCAATTGCCTTGGCTGTACGATTAACAGCCAACATTACCGCAGGACACTTGTTAATTCACCTAATTGGAGGAGCCACACTTGCATTAATAAACATTAGCAATACAATAGCCCTCATTACATTTATTATTTTAGTCCTACTTACAGTTCTCGAATTCGCAGTAGCCATGATTCAGGCCTATGTATTTACCCTTCTAGTAAGCCTCTACCTGCATGACAACACATAATGACACACCAGACCCATGCCTATCATATAGTAAATCCAAGCCCTTGACCTCTAACAGGGGCTTTATCAGCCCTTTTAATAACTTCTGGTTTAATTATATGATTTCACTTTAATTCAATAATTCTACTGATAATTGGCCTAACAACAAATTTTCTTACAATGTATCAATGATGGCGAGATATTATTCGAGAAAGCACCTTTCAAGGACATCATACTCCAACTGTCCAAAAAGGCCTTCGTTATGGAATAATCCTTTTCATTATCTCTGAGGTCTTATTTTTTACTGGATTCTTCTGAGCATTCTATCACTCAAGCCTCGCCCCAACTCCCGAACTAGGCGGTTGTTGACCCCCAACAGGTATTCATCCACTTAACCCTCTAGAAGTCCCTCTACTTAATACCTCTGTCCTATTAGCCTCAGGAGTATCTATTACTTGAGCCCATCATAGCCTTATAGAGGGAAACCGTAATCCTATGCTTCAAGCCCTATTTATTACTATTTCTCTAGGTATCTATTTTACACTTCTACAAGCCTCAGAATATTACGAAGCACCTTTTACTATTTCGGACGGAGTTTATGGCTCAACTTTCTTCGTAGCTACAGGCTTCCACGGCCTACATGTTATTATTGGGTCTACCTTCTTAATTGTATGCTTTTTACGCCAACTAAAATATCATTTTACTTCCAGTCACCATTTCGGTTTTGAGGCTGCTGCCTGATACTGACACTTCGTAGATGTAGTATGACTGTTCCTCTACGTATCCATTTATTGATGAGGCTCATATTCTTTTAGTATCAATAAGTACAACTGACTTCCAATCAGTTAGCTTCGGTATAACCCGAAAAAGAATAATAAACCTAGTACTAGCTATTCTAACTAACTTTACACTAGCCTCTCTACTTGTCATTATCGCATTCTGACTTCCCCAGCTAAACGTCTATTCAGAAAAAACAAGCCCATACGAATGCGGATTTGACCCTATAGGATCAGCTCGCCTACCTTTCTCTATAAAATTTTTCTTAGTGGCCATTACATTTCTTCTATTTGATCTAGAAATTGCACTCCTTTTACCACTACCATGAGCCTGTCAAACAAATAATCTAAATACTATACTTACTATAGCCCTTTTCTTAATTTTATTACTAGCTGCAAGTCTAGCTTACGAATGAACTCAAAAAGGATTAGAATGAACTGAATATGGTATTTAGTTTAAAATAAAATAAATGATTTCGACTCATTAGACTGTGATTAGACTCACAACTACCAAGTGTCTCTAGTATATATAAATATTATAACAGCATTCATAGTATCCCTTGCAGGACTATTAATATATCGATCCCACCTCATATCCTCTCTTTTATGCCTAGAAGGAATAATATTATCTTTATTTGTGATAGCTACCCTAACAATTTTAAACTTACACTTTACTCTAGCAAGCATAATACCTATTATTTTGCTAGTATTTGCAGCTTGCGAAGCAGCATTAGGATTATCATTACTAGTAATAGTATCAAATACATATGGCACCGATTACGTTCAAAACCTAAACCTACTTCAATGTTAAAATATATTATCCCTACAATTATACTTATACCTCTGACCTGATTATCAAAAGGTAATATAATTTGAATTAATTCCACAACTTATAGCCTACTGATTAGCCTCACAAGCCTCCTTCTTATAAATCAATTCAACGACAATAGCCTAAACTTTTCATTAATATTTTTCTCTGATTCCCTGTCAGCACCACTACTAATTCTAACTATATGGCTTCTTCCTCTAATATTAATAGCAAGCCAATACCACTTATCAAAAGAAAACTTAACTCGAAAAAAACTATATATTACCATACTAATCTTATTACAACTATTTCTAATTATAACCTTTACTGCCATAGAGTTAATTTTCTTTTATATCCTATTTGAAGCAACACTAGTTCCAACACTCATTATTATTACCCGATGGGGGAACCAAACAGAACGTCTAAACGCAGGTATCTATTTCTTATTTTATACACTAGTAGGCTCTCTTCCACTGCTCGTTGCACTAATTTATCTCCAAAATATTACTGGATCCCTAAACTTCTTAATTCTCCAATACTGAGTACAACCTCTACCAAACTCCTGATCAAACGTTTTTATATGAATAGCATGCATAATAGCCTTTATAGTAAAAATACCACTATATGGCCTTCACCTTTGACTTCCTAAAGCCCACGTAGAAGCTCCTATTGCAGGTTCTATAGTTCTTGCAGCAATTCTACTAAAATTAGGGGGGTATGGTATATTACGAATTACAATATTCCTAAACCCACTTACCGAATTCATAGCATATCCTTTTATGATATTATCATTATGAGGCATAATTATAACCAGCTCAATCTGCCTTCGCCAAACAGATCTTAAATCACTAATCGCATACTCTTCCGTTAGCCATATAGCACTTGTCATTGTAGCTATTCTCATTCAAACACCCTGAAGCTACATAGGAGCCACAGCCCTAATAATCGCCCATGGTCTCACCTCATCTATACTCTTCTGCCTAGCAAATTCTAACTATGAACGAACCCATAGCCGAACAATAATCCTAGCTCGAGGCCTGCAAACCTTCCTCCCACTAATAGCCACCTGATGACTTCTAGCAAGCCTAACTAACCTGGCCCTTCCCCCAACAATTAATCTGATCGGAGAACTGTTCATTGTAATAGCTACCTTTTCATGATCTAATATAACAATTATTTTAATAGGATTAAATATAGTAATCACTGCCTTATATTCCCTTTATATACTAATCACAACACAACGAGGTAAATACACTTACCATATTAACAACATCTCACCCTCTTTTACACGAGAAAATGCTCTTATATCATTACATATATTACCCCTACTACTATTATCACTAAACCCAAAAATTATTCTAGGATCCTTGTACTGTAAGTATAGTTTAAAAAAAACATTAGATTGTGAATCTAATAATAGGAGCTTATACCTCCTTATTTGCCGAAAAAGCATGCAAGAACTGCTAATTCTATGCTTCCATGTATAATAACATGGCTTTTTCGAACTTTTAAAGGATAGTAGTAATCCATTGGTCTTAGGAACCAAAAAATTGGTGCAACTCCAAATAAAAGTAATAAACCTATTTTCTACCTTTACTCTAATTACTCTACTCTTACTAACTATTCCTATTATGACTACAAGCTCTAACAACTACAAATCCTATAACTATCCATTACACGTAAAAACAACTATCATATATGCTTTCATCACCAGTATAATTCCCACAATAATATTTATTCACACAGGCCAAGAAATAATTATCTCAAACTGACACTGACTTACAATTCAAACAATTAAATTATCACTAAGCTTTAAAATAGACTACTTCTCAATAATATTTGTTCCAGTAGCATTATTTGTCACATGGTCCATCATAGAATTCTCTATATGATATATACACTCAGATCCTAATATTAATCAATTCTTCAAATACCTCCTCCTATTCCTCATCACCATACTTATCCTTGTTACAGCAAATAACCTTTTCCAATTGTTTATTGGATGAGAAGGTGTAGGGATCATATCATTTCTACTAATCGGATGGTGATATGGACGAGCAGACGCAAACACAGCAGCTCTACAAGCAATTTTATATAACCGCATCGGTGACATTGGCTTTATCCTAACAATAGCATGATTTCTCATTAACCTTAACGCCTGAGACTTTCAACAAATTTTTATACTAAATACAAATAACTCTAACATACCCCTAATAGGCCTCACACTAGCTGCAACCGGAAAATCTGCCCAATTCGGCCTACATCCGTGATTACCATCTGCAATAGAAGGCCCTACTCCTGTCTCAGCATTACTTCATTCAAGCACAATAGTAGTAGCAGGCATTTTCCTATTAATTCGTTTTTACCCACTAACAGAAAATAATAAATTCGCACAATCTATCTTATTATGTCTAGGAGCTATCACCACTCTTTTCACAGCAATATGCGCTCTTACTCAAAACGACATTAAAAAAATTATTGCTTTCTCTACATCTAGTCAATTAGGCCTTATAATAGTAACAATTGGCATCAATCAACCCTACCTAGCATTTCTCCATATTTGCACTCACGCTTTTTTCAAAGCCATATTATTTATATGCTCCGGTTCTATTATCCACAGTCTAAATGATGAACAAGACATTCGAAAAATAGGCGGCTTATTTAAAGCCATACCATTTACCACAACAGCTCTAATTATTGGCAGCCTAGCACTAACAGGAATGCCTTTTCTTACTGGATTTTATTCCAAAGACCTAATTATCGAAACCATTAACACGTCGTATACCAACGCCTGAGCCCTTTTAATTACATTAATTGCTACTTCTTTCACAGCCATCTACAGCACCCGCATCATCTTCTTTACACTTCTAGGACAGCCCCGATTCCCAACTTTAGTAACTATTAACGAAAATAACCCCTTTCTAATGAACTCTATCAAACGCCTAATAATTGGAAGCCTCTTCGCAGGATTTATTATTTCTAATAATATTCCTCCAACAACAATTCCTCAAATAACAATACCTAACTACCTAAAAATAATAGCTCTAGCAGTAACAGTCTTAGGCTTTATCCTAGCATTAGAAATTAGTAGCATAACTCAAAATCTAAAATTTAATTACCCATCAAATGCTTTTAAATTCTCCAATATATTAGGATATTTCCCTATAATTATGCACCGTCTAACCCCTTACATAAACTTAACAATAAGCCAAAAATCAGCCTCCTCCCTCCTAGATTTAATTTGACTCGAAAATGTTTTACCAAAAACAATTTCACTTATACAAATAAAAATATCAACTACAGTTACAAACCAAAAAGGTTTAATCAAACTATATTTCCTTTCTTTTCTAATTACAATTATTATTAGCATTATCCTACTTAATTTCCACGAGTAATTTCCATAATGACTACCACACCAATCAACAAAGATCAACCAGTCACAACAACTAATCAAGTCCCATAGCTATATAAAGCCGCAATTCCCATAGCTTCCTCACTAAAAAACCCAGAATCCCCAGTATCATAAATAACTCAATCCCCCAGACCATTAAACTGAAACACAATTTCCACCTCTTCATCTTTTATTACATATAAAACTATTACAACCTCCATTAATAAGCCAGTTACAAATGCTCCTAAAACAGTTTTATTAGATACCCAAACTTCAGGATACTGCTCCGTAGCTATAGCTGTTGTATAACCAAAAACTACTATTATTCCCCCCAAATAAATTAAAAAGACCATCAATCCTAAGAAAGATCCACCAAAATTTAACACAATACCACAACCAACTCCACCACTTACAATTAAACCTAATCCCCCATAAATAGGCGAAGGTTTTGAAGAAAACCCTACAAAACCAAGCACAAAAATAATACTTAAAATAAACACAATGTATGTTATCATTATTCTTGCATGGAATTAACCATGACTAATGATATGAAAAACCACCGTTGTTATTCAACTACAAGAACACTAATGACCAACATCCGAAAAACTCACCCACTAATAAAAATTGTAAATAACGCATTTATTGATCTACCAGCTCCATCAAATATCTCATCATGATGAAACTTTGGTTCTCTACTAGGAATTTGCTTAATTCTACAAATTCTTACTGGCCTATTCTTAGCAATACATTATTCATCCGACACAACAACAGCATTTTCCTCTGTCACCCATATCTGCCGAGACGTCAATTATGGTTGAATTATCCGATATATGCATGCTAATGGAGCATCAATATTTTTTATCTGCCTATTTTTACATGTAGGACGAGGATTATATTACGGATCATATACCTTCCTAGAAACATGAAATATTGGAGTAATTCTCCTATTCACAGTAATAGCCACAGCATTCGTAGGATATGTCTTACCATGAGGACAAATATCATTCTGAGGGGCAACAGTTATTACAAATCTCCTCTCAGCAATCCCATATATTGGCACAAACTTAGTTGAATGAATCTGAGGGGGATTCTCCGTAGACAAAGCAACCCTAACCCGATTTTTTGCTTTCCACTTTATTCTTCCATTTATCATCACAGCACTTGCCATAGTCCATTTACTTTTCCTCCACGAAACAGGATCTAATAACCCAACAGGAATCCCATCAGACGCAGACAAAATTCCATTTCACCCCTACTATACTATCAAAGACATTCTAGGCGCTTTATTCTTAATTCTTTTCCTAATACTATTAGTAATATTCACACCAGACTTACTCGGAGACCCAGACAACTATACTCCAGCAAACCCACTTAACACCCCTCCCCATATTAAACCCGAATGATATTTCCTATTTGCCTACGCAATTCTACGATCAATCCCAAACAAACTAGGAGGAGTACTAGCTCTAGTTTTATCTATCTTAATTCTAATCCTTATACCTCTACTTCACACATCTAAACAACGCAGCATAATATTTCGACCATTTAGCCAATGCCTTTTCTGAATTTTAGTAGCAGACCTATTAACACTTACATGAATTGGTGGACAACCAGTTGAACATCCTTTTATTATAATTGGACAACTAGCATCAATTCTATATTTTCTCATTATCCTAGTACTTATACCAGTCATCAGCACAATCGAAAATAATCTCTTAAAGTGAAGATAGTCTTTGTAGTACACTTAATACACTGGTCTTGTAAACCAGAAAAGGAGAACAATTAACCTCCCTAAGACTCAAGGAAGAAGCCATAGCCCCACTATCAACACCCAAAGCTGAAGTTCTATTTAAACTATTCCCTGACGCATTATTAATATAGCTCCACAAAAATCAAGAGCCTTGCCAGTATTAAATTTTCAAAAACCTTTAATAATTTAATACAGTTTTGCACTCAATAGCTATATTATGATTTAATCACTATTAACCATATAAACCATAATATATATATACTTATAATACAATTTCATGTAGGCGTAGTACATAAAATTAATGCATTAAGACATACTATGTATAATAGTACATTACATTATATACCCCATGCTTATAAGCAAGTCCATGATATTATTTATAGTACATAGTACATATTATTATTGATCGTACATGGCACATTCAGTCAAATCTACTCTTGTCAACATGCGTATCCCGCCCCCTAGATCACGAGCTTAATTACCATGCCGCGTGAAACCAGCAACCCGCTTGGCAGGGATCCCTCTTCTCGCTCCGGGCCCATTTATTGTGGGGGTAGCTATTTAATGAATTTTATCAGACATCTGGTTCTTTCTTCAGGGCCATCTCACCTAAAATCGCCCACTCTTTCCCCTTAAATAAGACATCTCGATGGACTAATGACTAATCAGCCCATGCTCACACATAACTGTGCTGTCATACATTTGGTATTTTTAATTTTTGGGGGGATGCTTGGACTCAGCTATGGCCGTCAAAGGCCCCGACCCGGAGCATAAATTGTAGCTGGACTTAACTGCATCTTGAGCATCCCCATAATGGTAGGCACGAGCATCATAATTAATGGTAACAGGACATAATTATTATTTCATGATTCAACCCTATAATTTCTTTTCCTCCCCCCCCCAATTTTTCCCCCTTATATGGTTACCACCATTTTTAACACACTTTTCCCTAGATAATATTTTAAATTTATTACATTTTCAATACTTATTTAATACTCTAAGACGAGGTAAGTATATAAGCGCCATTTTTTCTTCTCCAAATCATA